CGACCCAGACATAGACGGTCGACCCAGGTGGATATACCCTATAAAATATAGGGCGTAGCGAGCGTAGTTCAATGTAGCGAGCGTAGTTCAGTGGTAAAACATCTCCTTGCCAAGGAGAAGATACGGGTTCGATTCCCGTCGCTCGCCTGCTTAATTTAGTAAGGTACTATGATAAAAAATTCAGTCTAGTTGACTACTTAACAACTACTTCTATTACTTAAGTACTTCTAATAAATAAGTACTTCTAATAAATATTAAATTAATATTAAATTAAATAGTTGTTAGTCTAGTACTGTACCCCTTCCTATCTTATCCTTCCTTTGCACCCGACTCAAAAAAAAAAAAAAAGGGTGCTTCGGGGGCGAAAATCCAACTTCCCAAGAAAGTTCCCTAAACCGGGGATTCACCGAGACAAACAAGAGACAAACAGTTTTTAAAAGGGGATAGGCTATGCTTTTCTTTCATTTTTTTTTTTTTTTTTTCTGCCTGCTGAATAAAAAAAAGAGTTGGATATAGCCCTCTACCATATCTATACAAATAGAATAGTCCATTTATACAGACTGCTAAGTGCGGAGACGGGAATCGAACCCGTGACCTCAAGGTTATGAGCCTCGTGAGCTACCAAACTGCTCTACTCCGCTCTGTAGGGCCGAAAACAGATGGACGAAAAAGGTTGAATACAAGTATCTACCATGTCTAGACAAACAAATAGAATTATATTTTCTAAAAAATCGAGCGGGTAGCGGGAATCGAACCCGCATCGTTAGCTTGGAAGGCTAGGGGTTATAGTCGACGTTGGTTGATTTTTTTTTTAACGTCTCTAATTCAAAACCGAACATGAAATTTTGATTTCATTCGGCTCCTTTATGGATATTCTCACCACTTAACATCTAAGTCAGCTTTTCTGTCTGAATGGAACCAAAGCTCTCTGCTTTCTAGATGATCCCTATAGAGTAGGAGATAGAAATTCTCCTAAATATCTATCTAATCTACTTACTTCGTTCCCTAATTTCATTCAAGAGATCCTGAGGAAAAGAGTTGGGTTTCCACCGAGCTGAAACAATATACTGATGGTTCTAGTAAACCAAAACCATCGTTTTTTAGCTATTGGGCTTCCATTTTATTTTTAAATAAAACAAAAGAAGATTTAGTTACGATTGGAAATAAACTTTTTTGTATCTTCATCCATAGATCCTTTACCCATATTTATTCAATCGGAATACTTAAATGCAAAATTATGCTTCGCGACTCTGTACTCATAATCGAATTTGTATTTTGGATACAAATTCAAATAGTCTTTGGATACTAATCGCGAGAATGTATATTCTTCCTCAATATGCTATTGAGAGGAAAAGGATTAAACCCTTTATAAGAACTAAGGTTTTCATCGGAATATGAATATAAAAAAACTTAAGCATGCCTTAAGTATATCATTTCAAATTCAGTTATTAATAGAACGAATCACACTTTTACCACTAAACTATACCCGCTACATGTAGATTATGATACCAACGCTACCCTTTGTCAAGTGTACCCATTCGAGAAGGAGGATAATTCAACCTTATCGAATCAAACGGAGAAAGTTCATGGCGGTGGGCGTTGGTACTTCAATCGCGAGCCTTTACTTTGCCAATAGTGTATGAACCAAATGTATGCATTTCGATTAGGATCTATTCTACGGTTATGACTACAAGGATCATTATTTGTGAGTAAATGTGCCAGACTGTTGTAAGGAATAGTTTGATTATTCCTACAATATACACTAAGAGATATAGGGGACAGTACAGTGCCCATAAATTCCTTTCTTCCTTTTCTTTTTTGTTCCGAATTGAACAAATAAATTGGGAAAGATGTTTTCTTCCTCCACTTATTATGAAATCCGAGCCATAGGGAAGGAGTGAGATGACTTTCAAAAATTCATCATAGACTTCCTCTATCACTTGAGAGAAGCAAAAAACAAAGAGTAATAACTTAAAAAGAAAAGCAGATAGGAATCGACGGATTTACCTGATGAAAATTTACATCAGAGGGCTCTGATGAGGACTCCTCAAACTCCTCATAAAGAGGATCCGTAAGTCTCTGGTTAGTGGATCCCCTCCATTTACTAATTTCCTCTCTTCTTTTCCACTCAATTCTAGTTTATTAAATTCTTGTTTAAAAGAATAAAACAAGATGAATAGAACTAAGAACACATAAAAAAGAGTATAGAGGGCCAAGACCATTACTAAATGTTCCTTCTAAGAACCATATTGGGTATCTGTTCCCTTCTTTTTCACCCTAGGATCGGAAATCCAAAATCCTCCTTTTTTCTAGTGTTCGGAAACGGAAAACCCTGAACCAGGAGGAGTTAGGTATGTAGCATGCATATGGTTTTTATTTTTTGTTGGGCAGGCAGTAGTATTATTTTTCTACTCTGCAGTATAAATTCGACTGCCAACTTTTTAGAAAAAAAAATGAACTCCAACATAGTTTCACTAGAATCCTTGTAGAATAGTAATAGTCAAGTACCCCATTTCCAAGGGGTATCTGTTGAAAATCGTTTCAACAAATCCGTCCAAAACTTTTTAAGAAAAATGAAAAAGTTTTGAACTCGAAAGTTTGTCCAAAAGATGCCTGTTAAAAATTGTTTCAATCTCTCACCAAAACGGATAAGAAGTATATCACTGAAAATTAATACCCAGCCATATGGGTATATGAAGAGCGCAAATTCCTTTATACCCGACCCAATTAGAATTAGGGGAAATAAAACATAAATGGAGAAAGTTCTCATCATAAGATCGGCCAATAGAAGAAAAAAGTCCCTAATTCTGCAGAACATTCTGAGCAGGTGAAAAGTGAATAGCCTAAAGATAAAAAAAACAAAGTCTATTATTTTTTTAACAGCAGTTCTTATTGCCCCTTTGGCATTTTTGGCCCATTGTTGTATCCGATTCAACAATTGATACATATTTGTTGTCCTCTTAAACAAAAAAAAATGGAACTTCCGGGCTTTGGTGAGTTGTCCGAGATCGTGTTTACATACCTATGAACTTACCCGCCTTCTTCAAGTGTATCCGATATATATAATAATTTTTTAGTGTGTCAACTCTCTATTCACGTATTTTATTATATGTTATAGGTATTTTATTATATAATAATAAAATATCTATACTTTGCGCAAGTGAGAAGAGAGAATATGAAAGATTTTCTTATTTTTCTGGATTTTATCAAGATTTTGAACCTTGCCATAAATAAACTTCTATATCTCCATATATATATAAAATCTCCATATATATATAAAATCTCCGTATATATATAAAAGAAAATCTCTACATATATCTCTATATATACATATAATATGTACATGTACATTATGCAGTAGACCCATAATAGTAAATGAAAGTGGCTAATTTTTGAATAAAAAGCCCTTTTAACTCAGTGGTAGAGTAATGCCATGGTAAGGCATAAGTCATCGGTTCAAATCCGATAAAGGGCTTTTAACTTAGTGGTAGAGTAATGCTTTAGTAAGACAGAAGTCATCGGCTCGAATCCGAGAAAATACTTTTCTACTAAATTCATTCATTTTTTTTTTTTTTTTAATGTCTCCATTTTTTCTTGAATTTAATGGCTTAGTTTAGTGCAAGATGCCAACATTTTTAGTCTGAACACTAAAGGAAGCACAGAGTTCTTTTTGTAAAAAAGAAATAAAATTGGACTGTTTTTCTTTCCTGTTAGAGCAATCAAATCAATACCTGTACTGAACTAATCTAGACTCCTTTTTATTAATCTATTCTTATTCTATACCCTTTAAACGAATTTCCTTAAAAAGTAGGGGATGATCCGTGAATTAACTTAACCCTCAACTAAAAAAAAATCCTATGAAAGCATAACAGAAAAGTAGTAAAGACTCTTTTCTTTGATCTAGTTATACTCTTCGAGTATATTGACAATTCCAAAAAACTGCTCATACTATCATTATAGTATAATGACGAGTGGTTGTATATGGCGCTATCGTCTAGTGATGCCCCTATCGTCTAGTGGTTCAGGACATCTCTCTTTCAAGGAGGCAGCGGGGATTCGACTTCCCCTGGGGGTAGGGAGTATTATAAAAAGAGGTTAATCATAGATTATCAAAAAGCCTAGAAAAAATTCTTCCTGGGTCGATGCCCGAGCGGTTAATGGGGACGGACTGTAAATTCGTTGACGATATGTCTACGCTGGTTCAAATCCAGCTCGGCCCAAAAATCTAGGGCTTCGTGAATATGAACTAAATCCATTATTTAGTATGGAAGAAAAAAAAATGTCTGATCCATAGAAATAAAGGATAAAGAGAAATGGAGAAATTGATTTCTAATCCATATCTCTCTGATTCTTTATCTTACAAAGAAAAAACAAAGAAAAGAGTTTGCCTTATGGAAAGGCAGATTATCATTTATTTTTAGGGATAAAAAATCGCGACATACTAGTTATGCCACTCTCACTATACCCACATATCCTATGTGGCTATGTAATATATGATTCGTCTATTTCTTAGAGCACGATAGACGAATCGAATCTTTAAGAATAGGTATGCCATACACCCCGCGGGGATTGTAGTTCAATTGGTCAGAGCACCGCCCTGTCAAGGCGGAAGCTGCGGGTTCGAGCCCCGTCAGTCCCGAACTAGGGTTCAATGAATGGACAAATTCATCTTTCCCTTTTTTCATGGAAATTTTTGATGAAAAAAGAGAGGGGCCGGAGGCAACATCAAATATCTATGGGGTACCCCTTACTTCACTTTTTTTATTTTGCATTTCTCAGTAAAAAGGAAGCCATATAGGAATTTTTTTCACTACTTCTGGTTGCTAAGGAAAGGCGTACATATCATACGTGGATTAGTATAATTTAGGATATTACTCTATTTTTATGATGATACCATACCGTCCTCATCTTAACTTCCTATTCGACTCTTATCTTATGGAATAGAGTACCGGTATTTTACCGGACTCCATACAAAAACCGTATTCGTTTATTGTTAGAGAATGAATTTCATCTAATTGGTGCCTTTTTGGGGGTTAAACTACACCCCTTCCATTTTCTAGTTCAAACTTTGTTTGTGTATGTTCAATGAATAATTGGAAAGAATCTACCTCATTCTCACTCCATTTGCCGATTCCTTTTTTTTATAGCTCCGCTCTCGTCTTTAGACCCCAAAAAGCAAATATTGATAGTAATCTAATAAAATAAAAACCAAGCAAACGTTCTTTTTCCTAAATTTAAATATGGGATCCTTTTTATTTCAAATCCCCTTTTCTCCATCTCATTTCTACTTCTACTGCTTATTTGGATGTCTATGCGACCCATAGAAAGTAGGTCATATAATACATACATACATAATTGTATGTATAACTATAAGAAAAAGGAAGGGGAATTGGATAAGATAAGAAAGATTTTTGGTTATACATATAGAAAAGCAAAAGTAGAAAAGAATGAAAAATAGAATAGAGGGAGTTTTGAATCCAATCAAAAAACCTATTTTGGTCTTAGTATGGATAAGGTATCTTCCTATGTTATATTATTCTACTATCAACCCTGAATTGATTTGATAGATCCAATATTCATAATATTGAATTTATTCAGTATTATCAGGATGCAAGTCCGCCCCTTAAATTTACAGGATACCCCTTTTCCCTCTCTATGGGATTACATCCCGAGTTATTGTGAAAAAAAAAAAAAAAATAAAGAGGTTATGGAAGTCAATATTCTCGCATTTATTGCTACTGCATTGTTCATTCTAGTTCCTACTGCCTTTTTACTTATTATTTATGTAAAAACAGCCAGCCAAAATGATTAATTGGAATTCCAATTAATCATTGAAGAAATGAAAAAGGGATTAAATAAAATAAAAATCCAAGTCTTAAATGAAAGGATCCGGTTGGAATCATAAAGTGTGGTCGAAAGAACATGTAGTTCTTTCGACCACACTTTATGATTCTTTCTATTATATTATCTTGAATCTACATAGAATCGATTAGTAGATTGAAATAGTAGTCTAATTCTACTTCTTTTTTCACTGCATACACTTAATTTCAATCAAGTCAAAATATAAAAAATCGAAGACAATTTTTCATTGAAAGAATCCATGGAGAGGGAGAAAAATAATACGAGAATAGACTATAGTAAAATAAAAGAAAAAAAGTAAAAGAAAAAAACCTACGAATCTTTCATGCTTAAAAATGGCGCGGGATGCTTCAATCGAGATCCTTCAAAAAAAAAAGAACATAAAAAATTTTCTAAGAATAAGAAAATAGTATAAATGGAAAATGTGCGATATGTTGTGAATAGCTTCGTGTAAGAAAGTTTAATTTTCTTATGTACAGAACTTTCTTTTTACTCGCCACTTCTAGTAGAATAGAAATTTTGAATTACTATAATTGCCCTTTCTATTATACAGGAATAGAACATAGTAGAATAGAACGACTTTTTCTTACTTTCTTGTAAGAGTTTTTTACAAGAGTGAAACAAAACTAAAGAAAGAGAGAAAAAATAAAGTTTGGCAAACTTATTAATGCAAAACAAAACGATCAATTAAAGAAAAGAGTTGATACTACAATTCGACTACTCAATCAATTGCTAGTATCCCTAGAGTCCACTCCTACCCCATACTACTAGCGAAAGAGAAAATGTAAAGACTACCATTAAAGCAGCCCAAGCGAGACTTACTATATCCATGTAAATTATGTCTCCTATTTCTATGAAGGAATTCTTCTACTATTGATCAATAATCATAGTGGAATCAAGGGTACAGAGTCAAAAGGCCATTCTTGCCCTAAGACTATGGATGAATCCATTAAAGGAATTTACCCCTTCTTATATGATTTCTGGTCGAATTGGAGAGCATTAAGTATAAATATGATACATAGCCCTTTCCCTAAAAAAGAGTAGGGGGATGTCCTGAATAGAAGACGCGGGAATAGAGAGATTTTTTCTTCCCTTTGTTACCTTTTTTATAAGCAAAGGGCGTAAGAATATACCATAAAATTAGGATAGATAACTATTTATTGGATACCCACCTTACCCATGTTTATTTTTGACCTAAACCCTACTGCCCGCTTTCTATCTTTCTATGAAAGAATGAGGAGGCCCTATCCACAACCCCGAAATTGAATTTTTGATCAGCCTATTCAATCTAATTCTCGACCGAATCCATTTAAATTAATAAAAGAATAAGGAAACGCTGCCTCATTCCTATTGGTAGCCATTTGGGCCACTGCCGACAAAACAAACCCTAGTTTGAGGATAGGGCTATGGTATGGATTCTCAAAATCCAGTATCCCCAGACCCGGTTACTATCGTGCCCCAACTTATAGAGGTAGGAATTTGTAGGGTTTGATCAGTACTATAAATCAATCCTAAGTATTTTATTGATCAGGCGGCACCCAGATTTGAACTGGGGGTAAAGGATTTGCAGTCCCCTGCCTTACCACTTGGCCATGCCGCCAAAAAAGCCGATCTAAAATCAAGAAAAGAACAAGTATTTATCCACATTTTTTTACTAAAACCCCTTTTTGTTCTTTTATCTTTAATCTAATTCTACTTAATTTTTTCTAATCTTTTTCAAAAAATAGATTTCTGCTTTTTTGGATCCTGTTTCGCTTATTCTCCTCGATGGATTCTATCTTAAAACACACATAGCTAACACTAGAAAACTTCCCTTTTCTTTCTATTCTATTGAAATGACAAAGGGGAAAAAGTGGATTTCCAGTCACAGGCTGCAAAATTCAGAATAAATAAGAACCTTTAAGTATAATTTGAATTTTCTTTTTTTTTGAATTGCAGTAGTGAACGATTCTAAAATGGGTACCCCCCCCATTATTTTTAATGGCATAATAAAATAGAATAAATGTTTCCCTAATCCGTATAGAGGGAAACTCCGGGTCCGAACAACATTATTATCTATGGATCCCCCTTATGTACATATCCCTATGGGGAATCGTGCTTTCATTTTTCATTGCATTAAATATCTTGAATAAAAAAAAGAGGGAATTTGCTCTGATATAGATTATGGCTTGGCCTTCTTGGCCAACCTAAGTGCAATTACGATAAAAGAAAGGATATGTAGATAGGTGGATAACTAGATTGGCAAGTACTTAACAAATAAAGTATTTACTCTATTTTAGGATTCTACAACGAAATCGTTTATTTTCTAGCAATTCTCTACTACTACGAATACGAAACAAAAAAGAACTTCAAATTCTTTTTGAAAATGAAACTAAGCGTGCTATTCTATTATAAATCGAACTAAAGTCAAACTTTCTAGTGCTTATAAATTATTATGGCTTTATCCCTTTCATAGAAAGGAGATAAAACGAGAAATCTTTGCTATCCAATCTTTTTAGAATATCATAAAGTTTAAGTGGCAGAATTTTTTTTGTAGGACTGTTTTCTCAATTCATTTTTATTCCATTTCTACCCCTGGTAAATTCGAATTTTCGTCGAAATCGTCTCTATTCATATGTATGAAATACATATATGAAATACATATGTGGAGTTCCCTAGAATTTCATGTGATTCAGTAAACAGAATATAGATTCCATGATTGCTAGATCGATCCGTAGGGATTGATGAAGAGTGAGCTGATAATGGAATTTTTCTTCGATAAATAAGAAACTTAAGATTAAAATGCGCCGGAATGGAAATGAGGGAATGTCCACAATACCCGGATTTAGTCAGATCCAATTCGAGGGATTTTGTAGATTTATTAATCAAGGCTTGGCAGAAGAACTTGAGAAGTTTGCAACAATTAAAGATCCAGATCACGAAATTGCATTTCAATTATTTGCGAAAGGATATCAATTGCTAGAACCCTCGATAAAAGAAAGGGATGCTGTGTATGAATCACTCACCTATTCTTCCGAATTATATGTATCCGCGAGATTAATTTTAGGTTTCGATGTGCAAAAGCAAACCATTTCTATAGGAAACATTCCTATAATGAATTCCTTAGGAACCTTTATAATAAATGGAATATACCGAATTGTGATCAATCAAATATTGCTAAGTCCTGGTATTTACTACCGCTCGGAATTAGACCATAAGGGAATTTCTATATACACTGGGACTATAATATCGGATTGGGGAGGAAGGTCGGAATTAGCAATTGATAAAAAAGAAAGGATATGGGCTCGCGTGAGTAGAAAACAAAAGATATCTATTTTAGTTCTATCATCAGCTATGGGTTCAAACCTAAGAGAAATTTTAGATAATGTTTCCTACCCCGAAATTTTCTTGTCTTTCCCGAATGCTAAGGAGAAGAAGAAGATTGAGTCAAAAGAAAAAGCTATTTTGGAGTTTTATCAACAATTTACTTGTGTAGGTGGGGACCTGGTATTTTCGGAATCTTTATGCGAGGAATTACAAAAGAAATTTTTTCAACAAAAATGTGAATTAGGAAGAGTTGGTCGACGAAATATAAATCGGAGACTGAATCTTGATATCCCTCAGAACAATACATTCTTGTTACCACGAGATGTATTGGCCGCTACGGATCATTTGATTAGAATGAAATTTGGAACGGGTATACTTGACGATGATGATATGAATCACTTGAAAAATAAACGTATTCGTTCGGTTGCGGATCTGTTACAAGATCAATTCGGACTGGCTCTTGGCCGTTTACAACATGCGGTTCAAAAAACTATCCGTAGAGTATTCATACGTCAATCGAAACCGACTCCACAAACTTTGGTAACTCCAACTTCAACTTCGATTTTATTAATAACTACTTATGAGACCTTTTTTGGCACATACCCCTTATCTCAAGTTTTTGATCAAACCAATCCGTTGACACAAACGGTTCATGGGCGAAAAGTGAGTTGTTTGGGTCCTGGAGGATTGACGGGGAGAACTGCAAGTTTTCGGAGCCGAGATATTCATCCGAGTCACTATGGGCGTATTTGTCCAATTGACACGTCCGAAGGAATCAATGTTGGACTTACTGGATCGTTAGCTATTCATGCGAGAATTGATCACTGGTGGGGATCTATAGAGAGTCCGTTTTATGAAATATCTGAGAAAGCAAAAGAAAAAAAAGAGAGACTGGTGGTTTATTTATCACCAAATAGAGATGAATATTATATGATAGCAGCAGGAAATTCTTTGTCCTTGAATCAAGGTGTTCAGGAAGAACAGGTTGTTCCAGCTAGATACCGTCAAGAATTCCTGACTATTGCATGGGAACAGATTCATGTTAGAAGTATTTTCCCTTTCCAATATTTTTCTATTGGAGGTTCTCTCATTCCTTTTATTGAGCATAATGATGCGAATCGGGCTTTAATGAGTTCTAATATGCAGCGCCAAGCAGTTCCACTTTCTCGTTCCGAGAAGTGCATTGTTGGAACTGGATTGGAACGTCAAACAGCTCTAGATTCGAGGGTTTCCGTTATAGCCGAACGCAAGGGAAAGATCATTTCTAGTGATAGTCATAAGATCCTTTTATCAAGTAGTGGGAATACTATAAATATTCCTTTAGTTGGCCATCGGCGCTCTAACAAAAATACTTGTATGCACCAAAAACCTCGGGTTCCCCGGGGTAAAGCCATTAAAAAAGGACAAATTTTAGCGGAGGGAGCAGCTACAGTTGGTGGGGAACTTGCTTTAGGAAAAAACATTTTAGTAGCTTATATGCCCTGGGAGGGTTACAATTTTGAAGACGCCGTACTAATTAGCGAACGTTTGGTATATGAGGATATTTATACTTCTTTTCACATCCGAAAATATGAAATTCAGACGGATACGACAAGCCAAGGCTCCGCCGAAAAAATTACTAAAGAAATACCACATCTAGAAGAACATTTACTCCGCAATTTGGACAGAAATGGAGTTGTGAAGTTGGGATCCTGGGTAGAAACTGGCGATATTTTAGTAGGTAAATTAACGCCTCAGATAGCGAGCGAATCATCGTATATCGCGGAAGCTGGATTATTACGGGCTATTTTCGGTCTTGAGGTATCCACTTCAAAAGAAACTTCTCTCAAACTACCTATAGGTGGAAGAGGGCGCGTTATCGATGTGAAATGGATACAGAGGGACCCCCTTGACATAATGGTTCGTGTATATATTTTACAGAAACGTGAAATCAAAGTTGGGGATAAAGTAGCCGGAAGACACGGGAATAAGGGGATCATTTCCAAAATTTTGCCTAGGCAAGATATGCCCTATTTGCAAGATGGAACGCCTGTTGATATGGTCTTCAATCCCTTAGGAGTACCCTCACGAATGAATGTGGGACAAATATTTGAAAGCTCGCTCGGATTAGCAGGGGATCTGCTAAAGAAACATTATAGAATAGCACCCTTTGATGAGAGATATGAGCAAGAGGCTTCAAGAAAACTTGTGTTTTCGGAATTATATGAAGCCAGTAAACAAACAAAAAATCCATGGGTATTTGAACCCGAGTACCCGGGAAAAAGCAGAATATTTGATGGAAGAACAGGAGATCCCTTCGAACAGCCTGTTCTAATAGGGAAATCCTATATCTTAAAATTAATTCATCAAGTTGATGAGAAAATTCATGGACGTTCTACTGGGCCCTACTCACTTGTTACCCAACAACCCGTTAGAGGAAGAGCCAAGCAAGGGGGACAACGAGTAGGAGAAATGGAAGTTTGGGCTTTAGAAGGATTTGGTGTTGCTCATATTTTACAAGAGATACTTACTTATAAATCTGATCATCTTACAGCTCGCCAAGAAATACTTAATGCTACGATTTGGGGAAAAAGAGTGCCTAATCACGAAGATCCTCCAGAATCCTTTCGAGTGCTCGTTCGAGAACTACGATCTTTGGCTCTAGAACTGAACCATTTCCTTGTATCTGAGAAAAACTTCCAGGTTAATAGGGAGGATGTTTGATCGGAATAAATATAAATTCTTTTCTTATTTCTATTTTATGATTGACCAATATAAACATAAACAACTTCAAATTGGACTCGTTTCCCCTCAACAAATAAAGGCTTGGGCTAAAAAAATCCTACCTAATGGGGAAGTCGTTGGCGAAGTCACAAGGCCCTCCACTTTTCATTATAAAACCGATAAACCAGAAAAAGATGGATTGTTTTGCGAAAGAATCTTTGGACCCATAAAAAGCGGAATTTGTGCTTGTGGAAATTCTCGAGCGAGCGTAGCTGAAAACGAAGACGAAAGATTTTGCCAAAAATGCGGGGTAGAATTTTTGGATTCTCGAATACGAAGATATCAAATGGGCTACATAAAACTGGCATGTCCAGTGACTCATGTGTGGTATTTGAAAGGTCTTCCTAGTTATATCGCGAATCTTTTAGATAAACCCCTTAAGAAATTGGAGGGCCTAGTATATGGCGATTTTTCTTTTGCTAGGCCCAGCGCTAAAAAACCTACTTTCTTACGATTACGGGGTTTATTCGAAGATGAAATTGCATCCTGTAACCATAGTATTTCTCCTTTTTTTTCTACCCCAGGCTTTGCAACATTTCGAAATCGGGAAATTGCGACAGGAGCAGGTGCTATTAGAGAACAATTAGCAGATTTGGATTTGCGAATTATTATAGAGAATTCCTTGGTTGAATGGAAGGAATTAGAAGACGAGGGGTATAGTGGAGATGAATGGGAAGATAGAAAAAGACGAATAAGAAAAGTTTTTTTGATTAGACGCATGCAATTGGCGAAACATTTTATTCAAACAAATGGAGAACCAGAATGGATGGTTTTGTGCTTATTACCGGTTCTTCCTCCCGAATTGAGACCCATTGTTTATAGGTCTGGGGATAAAGTAGTGACTTCGGATATTAATGAACTTTATAAGAGAGTTATCCGTCGGAACAACAATCTTGCCTATCTATTAAAAAGAAGTGAATTAGCACCAGCAGATTTAGTAATGTGCCAGGAAAAGTTGGTACAAGAAGCCGTGGATACACTTCTTGATAGTGGGTCCCGCGGGCAACCAACAAGGGATGGTCACAATAAAGTATACAAATCACTTTCAGATGTAATTGAGGGTAAAGAGGGGAGGTTTCGCGAGACTCTGCTTGGGAAACGGGTCGATTACTCGGGGCGTTCTGTCATTGTTGTGGGTCCTTCGCTTTCATTACATCAATGTGGATTACCTCTAGAGATAGCAATAAAGCTTTTTCAGCTATTTGTAATTCGCGATTTAATCACGAAACGTGCTGCTTCTAATGTGAGGATTGCTAAAAGGAAAATTTGGGAAAAGGAACCCATTGTATGGGAAATACTTCAAGAAGTTATGCGGGGACATCCCGTACTGTTGAACAGAGCACCTACCCTGCATAGATTAGGCATACAGGCCTTCCAACCCACTTTAGTAGAGGGGCGCACTATTTGTTTACATCCATTAGTGTGTAAGGGTTTCAATGCGGACTTTGATGGGGATCAAATGGCTGTTCATCTACCTTTATCCTTGGAAGCTCAGGCGGAAGCCCGTTTACTTATGTTTTCTCATATGAATCTCCTGTCTCCCGCTATTGGAGATCCTATTTGCGTGCCAACTCAAGACATGCTTATCGGACTTTATGCATTAACGATTGGAAACCGTCGAGGTATTTGTGCAAATAGATATAATAGTTGCGGAAACTCTCCAAATAAAAAAGTAAACTACAATAATAATAATAATTATAAGTATACGAAAGATAAAGAACCCCTTTTTTCTAGTTCCTATGATGCACTGGGAGCTTATAGACAGAAACGAGTTGGTTTAAACAGTCCCTTGTGGCTCCGATGGAAACTAGATCAACGCATCGTTGGGTCAAGAGAAGTTCCGATTGAAGTTCAATATGAATCTTTTGGGACTTATCATGAGATTTATGCCCACTATCTAGTAGTGGGAAATAGAAAAAAAGAAATCTGTTCTATATACATTCGAACCACTCTTGGTCATATTTCTTTTTATAGAGAAATAGAGGAAGCCATACAAGGATTTAGTCGGGCCTATTCATACACTATCTAAACAAGGAAGTTAGATTCGGCGATGCCCCTTTCGGGGGGCATTCCGATTTCGCTAGTACTATCTTTTTGCCGCGCAAATCCAGATTGAGATTGAGGAAAAGGAGTAAATTAAGTTTTCGAATCACTGACTCAGGCCCATTGTCGAATCCTACTCAGCAATTGTCGAATCCTATTCAGCCAAAAAGGGGGTACTTATGTATGGCGGAACGGGCCAACTTGGTCTTTCATAATAAAGAGATAGACGGAACTGCTATAAAACGACTTATTAGCAGATTAATAGATCATTTCGGAATGGGATATACATCCCATATACTGGATCAAATAAAGACTCTGGGCTTCCAGCAAGCCACTACTACATCGATTTCTTTAGGAATCGAGGATCTTTTAACAATACCCTCTAAAGGATGGTTAGTCCAAGACGCGGAACAACAGAGTTTTCTTTTGGAGAAACACTATGATTATGGGGCTGTACACGCGGTAGAAAAATTACGCCAATCCGTTGAGATATGGTATGCTACAAGTGAATATTTGAAACACGAAATGAATTCAAATTTTCGAATAACGGATCCTTCTAATCCAGTCTATCTAATGTCTTTTTCAGGAGCCAGAGGAAATGCATCTCAGGTACACCAATTAGTAGGTATGAGAGGGTTAATGGCGGATCCTCAAGGACAAATGATTGATTTACCTATTCAAAGCAATTTACGCGAAGGACTTTCTTTGACAGAATATATAATTTCCTGCTACGGAGCCCGAAAAGGAGTTGTAGATACTGCTGTACGAACAGCGGATGCTGGCTATCTTACACGTAGACTTGTTGAAGTAGTTCAACATATTATTGTGCGTAGAAGAGATTGCGGTACTATCCGAGGTATTTCTGTGAGTCCTCAAAACGGTCTGACGGAAAAACTTTTTGTCCAAACACTAATTGGTCGTGTATTAGCAGACGATATATATATTGGTTCACGATGCATTGCTGCTCGAAATCAAGATATTGGAATTGGATTAGTCAATCAATTCATAACTGCCTTTCGAGCACAACCGTTTCGAGCACAACCAATATATATTAGAACCCCCTTTACTTGCCGGAGCACATCTTGGATCTGTCAATTATGTTATGGGCGAAGTCCCACTCATGGGGGTCTGGTCGAATTGGGAGAAGCTGTAGGTATTATTGCGGGTCAATCAATTGGGGAGCCAGGGACTCAACTAACATTAAGAACTTTTCATACTGGTGGAGTATTCACAGGGGGTACTGCCGACCTTGTACGATCCCCCTCGAATGGAAAAATCCAATTCAATGAGGATTTGGTTCACCCCACACGTACCCGTCATGGGCAACCTGCTTTTCTATGCTATATAGACTTGCATGTAACTATTCAGAGTCAGGATATTCTACATAGTGTGAATATTCCGTTAAAAAGCTTGATTCTAGTGCAAAATGATCAATATGTAGAATCCGAACAAGTAATTGCGGAGATTCGTGCCGGAACGTCCACTTTGCATTTTAAAGAAAAGATACAAAAGCATATTTATTCCGAATCAAACGGGGAAATGCACTGGAGTACTGATGTCTACCATGCGCCCGAATATCAATATGGTAATCTTCGTCGATTACCAAAAACAAGCCATTTATGGATATTGTCAGTAAGTATGTGCAGATCCAGTATAGCATCTTTTTCGCTCCACAAGGATCAAGATCAAATGAATACTTATTCTTTTTCTGTTCATGGAAGATATATCTTTGACCTATCAATGGCTAATGATCAAGTAAGCCATAGACTCTTGGATATTTTTTGTAAAAAAGATAGGGAAATTCTTGATTATTTAACGCCAGATCGAATCGTGTCCAATGGTCATTGGAATTTTGTCTATTCTTCTATTCTTCAAGATAATTCGGATTTGTTGGCGAAAAAGCGAAGAAATAGGTTCGTCGTTCCATTACAATATCATCAAGAACAAGAGAAAGAGCTAATATCCTGTTTGGGTATTTCAATTGAAATACCCTTTATGGGTGTTTTACGTAGAAATACTATTTTTGCTTATTTTGACGATCCACGATACAGAAAAGATAAAAGGGGCTCAGGAATTGTTAAATTTAGATATAGGATCCTAGAGGAAGAATATTGGATCCGAGAGGAAGATTCAGAGGACGAATATGAGAGCCCAGAGAACAAATATGGGACCCGAGAAGGAGAGGGCCAATATGAAATCCTAGAAGACGAATATAGGACTCTAGAGGACGAATATGAAACCCTAGAAGATGAATATGGGATCCTAGAGGACGAATATAGGACTCTAGAGAAAGACTCAGAGGACGAATATAGGACTCTAGAGAAAGACTCAGAGGAAGAATACGGGAGCCTAGAGAACGAATATAAGACCCGAGAGGGAAAGGCCAAATATGAAATCCTAGAAGACGAATACAGAACTCTAGAGGAAGACTCAGAAGAAGATTATGGGAGCTCTGAAGATGGCTCAGAGAAGGAATATGGGACTTTAGAAGAAGACTCAGAGGAAGACTCAGAAGACGAATATGAATATGGGAGCCCGGAGGAAGATTCCATCTTAAAAAAAGAAGGTTTTATTGAGCATCGAGGAACAAAAGAATTTAGTCTAAAATACCAAAAAGAAGTAGATCGGTTTTTTTTCATTCTTCAAGAACTGCATATCTTGCCGAGATCCTCATCCCTAAAGGTACTTGACAATAGTATTATTGGAGTCGATACACAACTCACAAAAAATACAAGAAGTCGACTAGGTGGATTGGTCCGAGTGAAGAGAAAAAAAAACCATACAGAACTCAAAATTTTTTCCGGAGATATTCATTTTCCTGAAGAGGCGGATAAGATATTAGGTGGCAGTTTGATACCATCAGAAAGAGAAAAAAAAGATTCTAAGGAATCAAAAAAAAGGAAAAATTGGGTTTATGTTCAACGGAAAAAAATTTTCAAAAGCAAGGAAAAGTATTTTGTTTCGGTTCGACCTACAGTCACATATCAAATGGACGAAGGGATAAATTTAGCAACACTTTTCCCGCGGGATCTCCTGCAAGAAGAGGATAATCTACAACTTCGACTTGTCAATTTTATTTCTCATGAAAATAGCAAGTTAACTCAAAGAAGTTATCACACGAATAGTCAATTCGTTCGAACTTGCTTAGTAGTGAATTGGGAACAAGAAGAAAAAGAGGGGGCTCGTGCTTCTCTTATTGAGGTAAGAACAAATGATCTGATTCGCGATTTCCTAAGAATTGAGTTAGTCAAGTCTACTACTTCGTATACACGAAGAAGGTATGATAGGACAAGTGTAGGACTGATTCTCAATAATGGGTTAGATCGCAACAATACCAATTCCTTTTATTCCAAGGCGAAGATTCAATCACTTAGCCAACATCAAGAAGCTATTGGCACCTTGTTGAATCGAAATAAAGAATATCCATCTTTGATGATTTTGTCGGTATCCAACTGTTCTCGAATTGGTTTATTCAAGAATTCGAAATATTCCAATGCGGTAAAAGAATCGAATCCTAGAATTCCTATTCGAGATATTTTTGGGCTCTTAGGCGTTATTGTACCTAGTATATCAAATTTTTCTTCATCTTACTATTTATTAACACATAATCAAATCTTGTTAAAAAAATACTTGTTCCTTGACAATTTTAAACAAACCTTCCAAGTACTTCAAGGGCTTAAATACTCTTTAATAGACGAAAAAAAAAGGATTTCGAATTTCGGCAGTAACATCATGTTGGAGCCATTCCATTTGAATTGGCACTTTCTCCATCATGACTCGTGGGAAGAGACATCGACAATAATTCGCCTTGGACAATTTATTTGTGAAAATCCATGTCTATTTAAATCGCACATAAAAAAATCAGGTCAAATTTTCATTGTTAATATGGACTCCTTTGTTCTAAGAGCAGCTAAGCCTTATTTGGCCACTATAGGAGCAACTGTTCATGGTCATTATGGAAAAATCCTTTACAAAGGAGATAGGTTAGTTACGTTTATATATGAAAAATCGAGATCTAGTGATATAACGCAAGGTCTTCCAAAAGTAGAACAAATCTTCGAAGCGCGTTCAATTGATTCACTATCGCCGAATCTCGAAAGGAGAATTGAAGATTGGAATGAACGTATACCAAGAATTCTTGGGGTTCCCTGGGGATTCTTGATTGGAGCTGAGCTAACCATCGCCCAAAGTCGTATCTCTTTGGTTAATAAGATACAAAAGGTTTATCGATCCCAAGGGGTACAGATTCATAATAGACATATAGAGATTATTATACGCCAAGTAACATCAAAAGTAAGGGTTTCCGAAGATGGAATGTCTAATGTTTTTTTACCTGGGGAATTAATAGGACTATTGCGAGCGGAACGAGCAGGGCGGGCTTTAGATGAATCGATCTATTATCGGGCAATCTTATTGGGAATAACAAGGGCTTCCCTGAATACCCAAAGTTTCATATCTGAAGCAAGTTTTCAAGAAACAGCTCGAGTTTTAGCAAAAGCTGCCCTACGAGGTCGTATTGATTGGTTGAAAGGCCTGAAAGAAAACGTAGTTCTGGGGGGGATTATACCTGTTGGTACCGGATTCCAAAAATTTGTGCATCGTTCCCCACAAGACAAGAACCTTTATTTCGAAATAAAAAAAAAAAATCTATTCGTGTCGGAAATGAGAGATATTTTGTTTCTCCATACGGAATTAGTTTCTTCTGATTCTGACGTAACAAACAATTTCTATAAAACATCAGAAGCCCCGTTTACCCCTATTTATACCATTTAAGTATACATAAAGCTATTTTTTTACTTTAATTTAAACTAGACTTTTGACCTTAGAATGCTAACAGGTCCTTTTTTAGATTTTGTATTTTAATTAATTTATTAATTAAGTAAAAGAAGTTAGTTAATTCATTAAGGCTATGTTTATACCGTGTATCAATGGTCAATTATGAGTAGAAGGTTCCATCGGAACAATTATTATTTATTTCAAGCTATTTCATTTCAAGCTATTTCGGCTCTTTCTTAATCTTCAAAAAGAAATTAATTCCGTAATGGTAAGACGAAAAAAAGAAAAAATAAAAAGGAAGTGTGGAAAAAATGACAAGAAGATATTGGAACATCAATTTGAAAGAGATGATAGAAGCAGGAGTTCATTTTGGTCACGGTATTAAGAAATGGAATCCTAAAATGGCCCCTTACATCTCGGCAAAGCGTAAAGGTACTCATATTACAAATCTCGCTAGAACAGCTCGTTTTTTATCAGAAGCTTGTGATTTAGTTTTTGATGCAGCAAGTCAGGGAAAAAGCTTCTTAATTGTTGGTACCAAAAAAAGAGCAGCGGATTTAGTAGCATCAGCTGCAATAAGATCCCGTTGTCATTATGTTAATAAAAAGTGGTTCAGTGGTATGTTAACGAATTGGTCGATTACCAAAACTAGACTTTCTCAATTTAGAGACTTAAGAGCAGAAGAAAAAATGGGAAAATTACACCATCTCCCAAAAAGAGATGCGGCAATCTTAAAGAGAAAATTATCTACCTTGCAAAGATATCTCGGCGGGATCAAATATATGACGAGGTTGCCTGACATTGTGATCGTCCTTGATCAGCAAAAAGAGTATATAGCTCTTCGGGAATGTGCCATTTTGGGGATTCCCACTATTTCTTTAGTCGATACAAATTGTGACCCAGATCTCGCGAATATCTCGATTCCTGCCAACGATGACACTATGACTTCAATTCGATTAATTCTTAACAAATTAGTATTTGCAATTTCTGAGGGGCGTTCTCTCTATATAAGAAATCGTTGATTAAGAAGAATAGTTAATTCTTAAGCAACTGCGTAGATTTATAGGATAAGTTACTATTCTTCTTTGTTTTACATAGATAAAAGAGGGGGAATATTGATATATATTAGAGGGTATTGATATATATTATGATCTGATGTGATTTCTTGGTATCCTAAATATAAGATTAATACTTCAAGTTGCTGAGTTGAGAAAGAGATGCTTGAATCAAAAGAATTCCTTTTTTGAAGTTCAATTTTTATCAGAGGACAATATGAATATTACACCATGTTCCATTAAAACACTCAAGGGGTTATATGATATATCGGGTGTAGAAGTAGGCCAACACTTCTATTGGCAAATAGGAGGTTTTCAAATTCATGCCCAAGTACTCATCACTTCTTGGGTCGTAATTACTATTTTGCTAGGTTCAGTTATCATAGCTGTTCGGAATCCACAAACCATCCCGACCGACGGTCAGAATTTCTTCGAATATGTCCTTGAGTTTATTCGAGACTTGAGCAAAACTCAGATTGGAGAAGAATATGGTCCCTGGGTTCCCTTTATTGGAACTATGTTCCTTTTTATTTTTGTTTCGAATTGGTCGGGTGCTCTTTTACCTTGGAAAATTATAGAGTTACCCCATGGGGAATTAGCAGCGCCCACGAATGATATAAATACTACTGTTGCTTTAGCTTTACTAACATCAGCCGCATATTTTTATGCGGGTCTTAGCAAAAAAGGATTGAGTTATTTCGAAAAATATATTAAACCAACCCCAATCCTTTTACCAATTAACATCCTAGAAGATTTCACAAAACCATTATCGCTTAGTTTTCGACTTTTCGGAAATATATTGGCGGATGAATTAGTCGTTGTTGTTCTTGTTTCTTTAGTCCCCTTAGTAGTCCCTATACCGGTCATGTTTCTTGGATTATTTACAAGCGGTATTCAAGCTCTTATTTTTGCAACGTTAGCCGCAGCCTATATAGGTGAATCCATGGAAGGTCATCATTGAATTGACTAGTTTTCGAAATAGTCTTTTTTTTAGCTTAGCCCAATTCATACATGATTCCGGATAATCCTCTTAGTTGGAAAACTAAATAGTTCAAAATGCGTATGAATATACAGCCTAGAGTTGTAGGGGAGAGGATAGACTATATTACGGAAGAGGTAAAGTATATATGCATTCAGGGGGGCGGAGTCAGGTTAGATCTATACCCTTAATGCCTATAAGACAGTCATCTTTTGTGCGGCTTTCTAAGGAATGATTTTAGAATCGGATTCAATAGAAAATGAGAAAATACGCAAACAAAATAGAAAAAACAAATGTATATGTATATGGGATTTTTTTTATTCCTAAGTTAGATTCATTATCTAATCCGATATATAGAATTCCCTTCTATATGGAACGGGATTCCATATCTAGTTCTATGCAGCATATTGTTATCAATTATATATTTTGATTTGATTCCTATTGGATTTGGATTAGTTCGATTTCAATAGGGGCTCTTCCTGTATTTCGTCTTTTTTTCTGTTAGATGAAGGGAAAAAACGGAAACTCAAGGATATCCAAGAGTAAAAAAAAGATGGAATGAAAGAGCGATTGGTTGAAAAGAAAGAGAAATAGAATAATGAGAATCATATGGATTTACACAAACCTCTAATGATTAGAAACTAAAAACGAGATCTCGAAGTAATTCGGACGATTTCGATTATCATTTATTTGTACTTAATTAGTTACTTCTACCCAATAGATTAATTACTTCTACCCAATAGAGTTTAGAAGTTAGAAGTAATAATTTCTTGGTTTATTGTATCCTTAACCATTTCTTTTTTTTTTTTACACAAGGAACTTACCATGAATCCACTAATTGCTGCTGCTTCCGTTATTGCTGCTGGATTGGCCGTAGGGCTTGCTTCTATTGGGCCCGGAGTTGGTCAAGGTACTGCTGCAGGACAAGCTGTAGAAGGTATTGCGAGACAGCCAGAAGCAGAAGGTAAAATACGAGGTACTTTATTGCTTAGTCTAGCTTTTATGGAAGCTTTAACAATTTATGGACTGGTTGTGGCACTAGCGCTTTTATTTGCGAACCCTTTTGTTTAATCCTAAAAAAGAAAATGAGTCCTTTAGATTAGATACTTTTTCTTTTTTTAGTACATTGGCATTTGCTTCTGTAATTCCAAGTATATCAATACTTTACTCCTATTTATTTTATTATATTATTCCGGGAATTTTTTATTTATCGGGACAGACAATACCCCGGGAACCCCAAGAAGGGCTGATTTGAGCATGATCAATTTAGAGGATACGCTCACCCTCTTCCTTCCCGTTCTTAGTTTAGGACAGTGGAAAGTTTTTTTCCTTTTATTTTAGGAATTTTTGGAACATTTCATTTCAACAAAGGAGATTTTTCACAGGTCAAATGAGACCTAAGACTTAATCTAAAAGAAATTAGTAGATTAAATCTATTTGCATTAAAAAAAAATTGCATTAAAAAAACCGATCAAAAAAAGGCGAGCGAAGTAAGTGATCGAAAAACTTTCTTTTGTGTTCGTCCTATCTATAAGAGGAGAGCATATGAAAAATGTAACCCATTCTTTCGTTTTTTTAGCTCACTGGCCATTCGCTGGGAGTTTCGGGCTTAATACCGATATTTTAGCAACAAATCTAATAAATCTAACTGTAGTGGTTGGTGTATTGATTTTTTTTGGAAAGGGAGTGTGTGCGAGTTGTCTATTTCAAGAATAGATTGGATCTATCCGGCTGCACTTTAGAATATTTTTTAGTATTTTTTTGGATAAATAAGAAAAGTGCACGATCTCGACGAATTACTTCTGAATAACTTCAGAAATCATATGGAAGAACCATAGCATTTCGCGACTCATTGGTAAATTTACTTTGATTCTCTATAGACCAATAACATGAGACCATTAACACGGTTAAAGCTAAACTGCTTGAAGTCCGGGCAAAAAAGGGTACTCTTTCTACAACTACATTAGTATTAGTCTCTAAATGCTTTAAACGGGAAATAGCTAGTGTGGAATTTATCTGATATAGAACACTCATATCGATAAAATAGTTCAAACTATTTACTAGAAGGGCACCCAGCCCTTTTCCAATGCCGAATCGACGACCTATGTATAAAAAAAAGAGAAATTTTTTGGATTTGAAGAAAAAATAAAAGGAATTCTATCAATTTTTATTTTCCATTTATTTAGTTTGTTTTTCTTAATGAAATTGAAATTATTAACTAACAGAGCAAACACAAATAAAGAAACAACTTTGCTGACCATGATAGGTTTTTATCTAGTTGGAAGAGTCCTCTTAATATTCATCTAGTCTTATATAAGTTTGGGTATATAAAAATACAAACAGAAAAGAGAAGATAGAGGATAGGCTCATTACATAAAAAAAAGATATGGAAATACCCCTAATACATAGCAAAAGAGAAAAAAAGGAGCGGGAGAGCCAAATGAATCGAAAGATTCATGTTTGGTTCGGGAAGAGATCATAAAAATTGTAAACTTAATAACAAGATAATCTACTTTCATTAAAAGATTTATTAGATAATCGAAAACAGAGGATCTTAAGTACTATTCGAAATTCGGAAGAATTGCGTAGAGGGACCCTTGAACAACTCGAAAAAGCTCGGATTCGATTACAGAAAGTCGAACTAGAAGCAGATGAGTATCGAATGAATGGATACTCTGAAATAGAACGAGAAAAAGCAAATTTGATTAATGCTACTTCTATTAGTTTGGAACAATTAGAAAAGTCTAAAAATGAAACCCTTTATTTTGAAAAACAAAGGGCGGTGAATCAGGTTCGACAGCGGGTTTTCCAACAAGCCGTACAAGGAGCTCTAGGAACTCTGAATAGTTGTTTGAATACCGAGTTACATTTCCGTACGATTCGTGCTAATATTGGCATTCTCGGGGCCATAGAATGGAAGAGATAATGAAATTTATTAGGTTTTGAACTTCTACTTTCGTTTAGAATTTAGGCATTATTTTTCCCCTTGCTTCCAAAAAAAAAGATTCAAGAAACACTAAATGGCAACTCTTCGAGTCGACGAAATTAATAAAATTCTCCGCGAACGTATTGAACAATATAATAGGAAAGTAGGGATTGAGAATATTGGTCGCGTAGTTCAAGTGGGGGATGGGATTGCTCGTATTATAGGTCTTGGTGAAATAATGTCAGGTGAATTGGTCGAATTTGCAGAAGGGACGAGAGGTATTGCTCTGAATTTGGAATCCAAAAATGTTGGGATTGTATTAATGGGCGATGGGTTAATGATACAAGAGGGAAGTTTTGTAAAAGCAACAGGAAGAATTGCTCAGATACCCGTGAGCGAGGCTTACTTGGGTCGTGTTATAAATGCTCTCGCTAAACCTATTGATGGGAGAGGCGAAATTCTCGCTTCGGAATCTCGCTTAATTGAATCTCCTGCTCCGGGTATAATTTCTAGGCGTTCCGTATATGAGCCCCTTCAAACAGGGCTTATTGCTATCGATTCGATGATCCCCATAGGGCGCGGCCAGCGAGAGTTAATTATTGGGGACAGACAGACTGGCAAAACAGCAGTAGCCACAGATACAATTCTCAATCAAAAAGGGCAAGATGTAATATGTGTTTATGTAGCTATCGGTCAAAGAGCATCCTCCGTGGCTCAAGTAGTAACTACTTTCCACGAAGAGGGGGCTATGGAATACACTATTGTAGTAGCTGAAATGGCAGATTCACCCGCTACATTACAATATCTCGCTCCTTATACGGGAGCAGCCCTGGCTGAGTATTTTATGTACCGCGAACGGCATACTTTAATAATTTATGATGATCTCTCTAAACAGGCACAAGCTTATCGCCAAATGTCCCTTCTATTAAGAAGACCCCCCGGCCGCGAAGCTTATCCAGGGGATGTTTTTTATTTGCATTCGCGCCTTTTAGAAAGAGCCGCTAAATTAAATTCTCTTTTAGGCGAAGGGAGTATGACCGCTTTACCGATAGTGGAGACTCAATCTGGAGACGTTTCTGCCTATATTCCTACTAATGTAATCTCAATTACAGATGGACAAATCTTCTTATCCGCGGATCTATTCAATGCCGGAATTCGACCCGCTATTAATGTGGGTATTTCCGTTTCTAGAGTAGGATCCGCAGCTCAAATTAAAGCCATGAAACAAGTAGCTGGCAAATCAAAATTGGAATTAGCTCAATTCGCGGAGTTACAAGCCTTTGCACAATTTGC